ATCTAGAATATTGATGTACCAAGACCAAATGAATAATGAGACAGGAGGAGGATTACTATGTCAATACAGGATGGGCTGTACCCTAATAAGTGCAATTAGTCTTTATGAAAATGAACAAATTTGAACCCTCTAACTATGACTCATAATAATCAAAACTCATTATTATAGTGATTACCTTTTTTTTTTTTCTTTCTTTTTTTAGAAATATCAACAATATCTCTATCTCTATTCTCCGCCGAGAACGAATAAGACTTGAGCTTAGTGAAAAAGCCCTTTATCGGATTTGAACCGATGACTTACGCCTTACCATGGCGTTACTCTACCGCTGAGTTAAAAGGGCTCCTTTATTCAATTCATTAATTAGACATTTTCCATCATGAGTCTATTGCACGTATCTATATATGTATATATATGCATATATGCATAGGTTCTCATTCGGGAACAATAAATTGGATTTACCTAGTAAGGTGTAAGATTATTATTATTCTTTTTTCTTCAAAAATAATGCAGTGAATTATTTCAAGACCAACCCTACTTGCTTTGTTTATTTTGACTGACCCATCAGAACGCGATTCACTTGATTGATACCTGTACCAATCCGACATCGACATAGATAGAATCAAGAGATTTTCATAAATTCTATTATATGTGATGGGGGGTTCGTACCCTGAGCCGAATTCCATTTTTATAATATAAATAAAAAGAAGATAAAAATGTTTATCGTTTGTGAATTTTTCTGGTTTAGTGTGAGATAGTGATAGGTATATCTCATTTGAAGGATGAACGAAGCAAGAGCAAGGGGTTCAAAATTGAATGAAGAAAAGCAATTAAATGAGGTTTTGTTTTACCCCTTCTGCAATCAATGGCCGATTTTTACGGAAGGAATCCTATATTTTGCTTCATTATATATCATATATATAAGGTAAAGTAAAAAAAAAAACTCTTCGGATTTAGTTATTATATTGACAATTCCAAAAAACTGATCATACTATCATCATAGTATGATGACGGTCGGGCGGATATGCCCCTATCGTCTAGTGGTTCAGGACATCTCTCTTTCAAGGAGGCAGCGGGGATTCGACTTCCCCTGGGGGTAAAGTATAAAGTACTACGAAAGGAAGTTAATCATAGATTATATTATCAATAAGCCTAAAATGAATTCTTCCTGGGTCGATGCCCGAGCGGTTAATGGGGACGGACTGTAAATTCGTTGGCGATATGTCTACGCTGGTTCAAATCCAGCTCGGCCCAATAATTCGCCGCTCCATGAGTATGATCTAACCGATTTATCCTACAGAAACATAAATGCCCAACACGTAGAAATAAGGATCAAGAGTCCATTTTTTTCTGCCCTATCCATTCTTATCCGCTCTGACCTTTCTAACGATCTCCATTTTTGATTCTTAATTTAATTAAATATCAAGAAAAGAAAAAAGTCCTTTTTTCTCATTGAAAGATTCATTATCTATTGGCAATAAAAAAACCACGGGATTACTAGTAACCTGTATCACTCTCACTATAGTCCATATCCATGTGGATATGATATCAGTATATCATTTGTTTCTCTGTTACAACACGACACAATTTATAAAACTATAAGAACATGTATACCATACACCCCGCTGGGATTGTAGTTCAATCGGTCAGAGCACCGCCCTGTCAAGGCGGAAGCTGCGGGTTCGAGCCCCGCCAGTCCCGAACTAGGATCCGTTGGATTTTTTAATTCATTCCCCCTTATTTTCCTAAAAAAAGGGGACAAGACCTATATCCCCAATAAAGAGATCCCTTTTCCTTTTTTTTTTTATCAATTGAAAATTGTACCAATTGATAAGAGAGAGACATATGTAAACGAGTATAATTGGCGGTATTACTCTATTCAGTAGTTTAAGAGATACCATCTATATTCGTCGGACTTTTTTTCGATTTTTTTTGATCAATGAAATAAAGTGCCCCTATTTTTACCAGGGGTAGATACAAAAATGGATTCCTTTGTTGTACGGTACACAATGAACTTAACAAAATTACCTCAACGGAGCAGAGTACTTTTTCTTTTTAGGTTAAACCATACTTTTTCTAGCTCCGACTTGTGTATTCTCAATTACTAATTGAAAATCTATTTCATTCTTATTCAAATTACGTGCCGAATTCTTGATGTATGCCCTCCTATCTCAACCCAAGAAGGAGGATGCTAATAAAAGACCAAGCAACGGCCCCTTTTTAGTAAATTTATTGGAATATTAGATATTTTAACCCTCTTTATTTGTATCTTATTTCTACTGTTACTGTTTGGGTCTACGTATGATCTATAGAATACTGGTCATATGATATTACATTATATAATTCTATATATCAGTAGTATAAAGAAGGAGAATTGTATAAAGAAATAAGGAAGAGGATAGGTTATAGAAAAGAAAGAGTAGAAAAGTTTAATGGGATTCTTTATGAACCCATTAAATCCCCTTTTTTATTTTTGATAGATAAAGGATCTCCCTATGTTATACTATTCCATTTTCGACGATTAATCGATTTGATGGATCAGATATATTGTTATTCATAATATTGATCCGATTCAGTATTATCAGGATACAATTTATCCTATTGATTGAATTTACAAGAGTCAAATTTATCATCTCTATGGGATTAGATCCCGAGTTATTGCGAAGCAAAAAAAAAAAACAATGAGATTATGGAAGTCAATATTCTCGCATTTATTGCTACTGCACTGTTCATTCTAGTTCCTACCGCCTTTTTACTTATCATCTATGTAAAAACAGTTAGTCAAAATGATTAATTTGAATCAGCCCTGAATTATTAGTTCTTAATCAATGATTAATGATTGAAAAAATGAACGAAAGGGATTTAAAGTATTAAATTAAATGAAGTGATCGGGCGGGAACCAGAAGTGCCTGAGATAGTGTGTAGAAAGAATTATCTACACACTATCTACTTAAGTATTATATATATTATATATGAGTATTATATATGGTTAGTATTGTATACTATTTATTAGTATTATTTTATTAGCATTTTCCATTAGTTATTATATTTAGTAGTTATATAAGTAGATAGTAGAGTGGATTTTTTATACTTTTTTATATTAGAGTCCAATTGTAGAAATTAGAATAGTAGAAAGTTCAAGTTGTATTGTATATGGCGGATATATTCTTTATTTACATGGATAAATATGTTAATATATGTACATATAAATACTACTTAAGTTAAGGCTTTGCAAAACGGTCAGTTAAACAATTGATACAATTTGATTACTCAATTAGTAGTACCTCTAGAGTCCACTCCTTCCCCATACTACGAGTGAAAGGGAAAACGTAAAGACTACCATTAAAACAGCCCAAGCGAGACTTACTATATCCATGTAAATTATGTCCCCTATTCTATCTCTATTAAAGAATTATTCCATTATTGATCAATAATCATAGTGGAATCAACGGCACAGTGTCAAAATTGGATTTTGACTTAAGACGGTTGCTGAACCAATCCAATGAATCTAAATCGTAACAAACGATATACCATACTTAATACTATATTAGTCGTATACACACTTATAGTATTAGTATACTACTATAATTAGTAGTATACTTAAGTATTATTAAGTATTATTGGATTTTTCTGGTCTGGGGAAGTATTAATAACAAATACGATACACACCCTTTCTTTGAAAATATCAAAAGGAATGCTTCTTTCTTTTCTAATGTCTAATGGAAGATGCAGGAATAGTAAGACCTTTTGTTTTGGCTTTGTTACCCTTCTTTCATAAAGAAAAGATATAAAAATACACCGTCAAGATAGATAAATATCTACGAGATACCTCTATTCTTAATTTGTCTTACTGTCTTTCATTCTGTTAAAGAATGGGGAAAGACCACTACAGCTATTACATATACATACATTCTTTTTTTTTTACTTTTATTTTTTATTTATTCTATAAAAGCCGACCTACTATCCTGATTGAATGTCTGAGCACTCAGAGTCTCTGGGGAGTCTGTACAAAACAAAATATCTCCAGCCCCTTTCGCAACTCCTATATAAATGGATTTCCAATTGAATTGGCCTGACCAATCTCATTCCGAACAGTATTCAGTAGACACTAACTGAGTCTGGGTTAGTATAAAATAATTAGGACGTCTTGATCGTCTTTTGTATAATACTTCTTCAATCCTAGAAACAAAAATTTCGTGTTCTTTAAGAATCTTTTGGGTACGGGAATTTCCAGCCTATTACTTTCTTTCCTAATTCTGAATCCCGGAATTGACTCTTACTATATATAATTATTTGATTCAATTAATCAAATAATATATATAGTAAGAGTCAACCATTAAATTAATAAGTAAAGGTTGCTTCGTCTTGATTAGTATCGGGTTTGGCCACACCCAAAACCCAGATTTTGAGAAAAGAATTTACAATCTTTTGTCTTTTATAGAATATAGAAACCCGCGGATTCTCAAAATAAAGTATCGACGGTCCCAGTCCTTTGCTTCTGCTTCTGCGGAGCAAGAATTCGTCGAGTTAGATCAGCAGGATAAAAAACCCCGATTTGTTTTGTTAATCAGGCGACACCCGGATTTGAACTGGGGATAAAGGATTTGCAGTCCCCCGCCTTACCACTTGGCCATGCCGCCCAATCCGACCCAAAATGAATAAAGATCTTATCTATATTCTGTTATTAACTATTAACTAACTCCTTTTATCTTGAATCCTATTTTTCCATTGTGCTTATCCCTTTCCAAAAATGAGTTCCCATTTTTTATTGGATTCGGTTTTGATTATATCTCAAAACATACACCGCTTAAAATAAAAACTTCTTATCTCTTTTGTATTAAAAAAAAAAAATAATAAATAAATGAATTTCTGGTCATAGGCTGAAAAAGCCGGGGCAGGAACCATTACTTAATTTACTTTGAATTAGTGAACAGTTTTTTAATTTGTATCTCAAATCGTTCTAATGGCATAAGAAAAGCAAATGGATTGACGACTAAGACTAA